TGATTAATATATCAGAATATTTAGTGCCGGGTTACTTTTCATAAATTTTTAATAGGGACTTTCAGGTCAATTGGCGGATGCAATAAATAAAGATTAGTGCACATATATATATAATGTGGATGCCAATTTATACCTCAACTTATTGGCCCACGCGTTCTTGAGTCCTCCTTGGTTTAGGGGTTTGACAAGGAAAACAGGATTCGCTGAGCGTAGGGGGGTAGGGGGGTTTGTCGCGTGAAAACCAAAAAAGGGGGCACTATATAAGGATAAGCTGAACAAGAGATGGATATGGTATGCACTTGACTTAAAAATATGTGGTTCTTAATTTATGTCTTACGATAATTAATATTTATTGTCACATACAAGGAAAATGCTCAACCTTGAATAACATTTGAATTTGCACTCTGAGATGCCAAGTGAAATGAAAAAAGAAAAAAATACGTTATGCATATAAAAGAACGCTCGGCATGGTGGGTAACGAGACATATGTACTACACCATTAATCAGATGCCAGTATAATTATCCGAGGGTGGAATACTACAATATATGTTCCTGAAATAGGAACCAGATGCCAGTAATAGTTCACAGTGTGCAACCCCCACATTCTTTGTCCTTGATTCCATCATGCATGATATGCCTTTATGTAAATTAGTTGGTGGTTTCTTACTACATTAATATGGTTTAATGGGATTTTAGTTGCTTATTTCAAGGAGAAATTTGAGGTCAAATTTTTAGGGAATTAATATATTACTCAACTTAAAATAATTTTATTGTGAGTTTTAATGTTATGCTTATGCATACCTTAATAATTAGTACCTGCTTTATGGTTAAAATAATAGGATGGTGATAATACATATATGTACTAATGCATCAATGTAATATTATGCATATTATGTACTAAACCATAAGGGGTGGTCTACCCCAGAAAATAGTTTAGTTTAGAATTCTGGCTTTGGGAGCCAGTGGTGAGAGTTGAAATCTCTCTTTTCTGGGCGCTAGGGAGGAATTTAACCTCCGATCTTCGGATTACAAGACCGATGCTTTTAGACTAAGCTACTAGGGCAGGCTCATTCTAGTGCTTTATTTTCTAATCATCCTGCTAGTGGAATAAAGACAAGGAATAGTGCAAAGTATAGTACAGATGCGATTTGTCCAATAATGATATAGGGGTGTTCTACTGGCATTCCTCCGATTCACGTCAGGATAATCATGTCTGCAACTAGGGTTCAGAATAGGAACTGGGTGATTGGGCGGAATGTTAGTCCTCGTTGCTTCGAGGTGTGCAGCAGCGGTACCACCATTAATACTAGAATAGAAAATAGTAGTGCAAGGACACCTCCGAGTTTATTAGGGATCGATCGCAGGATGGCGTAGGCAAACAGGAAGTACCATTCTGGTTGAATATGTGGTGGGGTGACTAAGGGGTTAGCGGGGGTAAAGTTTTCTGGGTCTCCTAGCAGGTTGGGGGAGAATAACGCTAGTAGTGTAAGAGCTAGGAGTATAACTACAAACCCAAGTAAGTCCTTGTACGTAAAGTATGGGTGAAAAGAGATTTTATCTGCGTCTGAGTTTAACCCAATTGGGTTGTTTGACCCTGTTTCGTGAAGAAATAGGAGATGCAAAACGGTTGCGGCAGCAATAACAAATGGTAACAGGAAGTGAAATGCGAAGAATCGTGTTAATGTAGCGTTATCTACTGAGAACCCGCCTCAAATTCATTGAACTAGTATGTCGCCCATGTATGGTACGGCGGATAGAAGGTTTGTAATTACTGTGGCCCCTCAGAAGGATATTTGGCCTCACGGGAGGACGTAGCCTACAAAGGCCGTTATCATAACTAGTAATAGAAGAATTACACCAATGTTTCAGGTTTCTTTATAGAGATAAGACCCATAGTATAGGCCCCGGGCAATGTGTATGTAGATACAGATAAAGAAGAATGATGCTCCGTTAGCGTGGACGTTGCGGATCAGTCAGCCGTAGTTCACGTCCCGGCAGATGTGAGTGACTGACGAGAACGCGGTGGAAATATCTGAGGTGTAATGCATGGCCAGGAATAGGCCGGTTAGGATTTGAGTAGCTAAGCATAATCCCAGAAGGGACCCAAAGTTTCACCATACTGAAATGTTGGATGGTGCTGGTAGGTCAACCAGTGCGTCATTAGCAATTTTGATAAGGGGATGTGTTTTTCGTAGGCTTGCCATAGTGGTTCTTGTAGTTGAATAACAACGGTGGTTCTTCAAGTCATTGGTCTCGGTTAAAGTCTGAGCAAGAATTATGACCTATTTCATGTTTCTGTTATTAATAGCTTTGGTTGTGGGCTTAGTTGCTGTTGCTTCTAATCCTACGCCTTATTTCGCTGCGCTTGGTTTAGTGGTTGCGGCTGGGGTTGGGTGCGGAGTTTTGGTTGGCCATGGGGGTTCTTTTCTATCATTGGTTCTTTTCTTAATCTATCTGGGGGGAATGCTCGTAGTTTTTGCCTATTCGGCAGCCTTGGCTGCTGAGCCTTTTCCGGAAGCTTGGGGTAGTCGGTCTGTGCTGGGCTATGTTTTAGTCTATTTACTAGGGGTTAGTCTAGCGGCGGGGGTGTTTTGAGGGGGCTGGTACGAGGGCTCATGGGTAGTTGTGGATGGGTTAAAAGAGTTTTCTGCCTTGCGGGGTGACATTGGCGGTGTGGCTGTAATGTACTCATCTGGCGGGGCCATGTTGGTTATTTGTGCTTGGGTGTTGCTTTTAACTTTGCTTGTTGTGCTAGAGCTCACTCGTGGTTTAAGTCGTGGAACTCTCCGTGCGGTTTAAAGGAGGGCGGGGATAGTGGCTAGTACTAGGGTTAGGAGGAAGATGGTTAAGTATGTTTTGATTATTCCTCGTGAGACATCATTTGTGACTTTTGCCATGGTTATTTGTGTTAGTGCCAGGCCTTTTGGCCCGAGGGCTTCGAGCCACGTTTTGTCGAGTTGGGCGGCGGCTGATTGCCCTAGGGTAAGTTTGAGTTTCGGAAGGAGCCGGTGAGTAATTGCAGGGAAGAACCCCAGCATATTTGAGAAGTGATGTGTAGGAATTATAGGGGTAATTTTCATTTGCTTGCTTGTTATGTTGGCTAGTTCTATGGCTACTAGTAGGCCTACAATTGTTACCAGGAGGGCTGCCATTTTTAGGGTAGTTGGTATTGTCATAATTGGTGTTTTTATTGGCGGAAAGTTTTGTGTGATAATAAGTCCTGCGACGATGCTTCCTCAGGCAAGTCGCTTGATGGGATTAATTACTAGTGGGTTATTTTCATTAATGGGGGGCAGGGATAGGAATCGAGGGGTTCCTATGACCACGAAGTACACTAGTCGGAAGCTATACACGGCGGTGAATGATGTGGCGACTAGCGTTAGGGTTAGGGCTCAGGCGTTTAGATAAGAGGTGTTTAGGGCTTCAATAATTGCATCTTTTGAGAAAAATCCCGCCAGGAATGGGGTCCCCGTCAGGGCTAGGCTGCCAATTGTGAAGTAGGTTGAGGTGGCGGGCAAAATATTAAATAGGCCCCCCATCTTTCGGATGTCTTGCTCGTCATTTAGGCTGTGGATGATTGATCCCGAGCATAGGAATAGTATGGCCTTGAAAAAGGCGTGGGTACAGATGTGGAGGAATGCTAGTTGTGGTTGATTTAGTCCAATCGTGACCATTATTAGGCCTAATTGACTTGATGTTGAGAAAGCTACAATTTTCTTGATATCATTTTGGGTCAGGGCGCAAGTGGCTGTAAATAAGGAGGTTAGTGCTCCAAGGCAGAGACAGGTTGTTAGAACCAGCTGGTTGTTTTCCATAAGGGGGTGAAGGCGAATTAGTAGGAAGATTCCTGCTACAACCATAGTGCTTGAGTGGAGTAGGGCGGATACTGGCGTAGGGCCCTCTATGGCGGACGGGAGTCAGGGATGTAAGCCAAATTGGGCTGATTTTCCTGTTGCCGCTAAGGCAAGTCCTATTAGAGGGATTGTTATGTCGAAGTTTTTTGACAAGGTAAAAATTTGTTGAATTTCCCAGGAGTTGAGGTTTATTGCGAGCCAGGCTATGGTTATAATTAGTCCAATATCCCCCACCCGGTTGTAAATGACGGCCTGGAGGGCCGCCGTGTTGGCGTCTGCCCGGCCGTGTCATCACCCAATGAGTAAAAAGGACATGATCCCCACCCCCTCTCAGCCGATAAATAACTGAAATATATTATTAGCTGTAACTAAAATGATTATGGCTACTAAGAATGTGAGCAGGTATTTAAAGAATCGGTCAATGTTGGGGTCGGAGTGCATATATCATAGTGCAAATTCTAGAATTGATCAGGTAACGTATAGGGCAATAGGGACGAAGATTAGGGAGTAATGGTCAAACTTGAAGCTGATATTTACGTCAAACGTTTGGGTGTTTATTCATTGTCAATTTGTGATGATGCCCTCTGTTTTCAGATTAAGGAAGATCATAAGCGGCAAAAGGCTGACAAAGAATGCGGAGCTAACGGCAGTTTTGGTTGCTTCTGCCATGTTGGACCCTTGTTGGTTGGGGTTTAGTGTGGTGAGTAGCGGATAAGCTAAGATGAAGAAGATCAGGAGGAGTGATGAGTGTATAATTAGTGTCATTTTAGCTTCCACTTGGATTTGCGCCAAGAGTTTTTGGTTCCTAAGACCAACGGATGAACTGTTATCCTTTGGAAGCACAAGGAAGCCGTGGATTTTAACCTCGGGGCGTAAGGATTAGCAGTGCTTACTATTTCAGTTCCTCCTTGGTGAGTAAGGGGGTTTTAGCCCCTATCTTTAGAATCACAATCTAATATCTTGATTAAACTATACTTACAATAGCACCACCCTCACATGAGTTCTGGTTTTGTTATCAGTAGGAGGACGGGGATTAGGTGTAAGGTCATTAGTAGGTGTTCTCGGGTATGAAATGGTTGAAGTCCCGTGATGTGATTTGGTGTTGGGCCTCGCTGTGATATGAGGAACATGTATAAGGAATAGCCAGCAGTAATCAATGTTCCTAGCCCGGTAAGCAGAATTGTTCATGGGGACCAGCTAAATAATGTTGTGATGATCATGAGTTCCCCTATTAAATTAGGCAGCGGCGGGAGTGCGAGGTTAGCTAGGTTGGCGATGAATCATCATACCGCGGTTAATGGAAAGATCACTTGTAGTCCTCGGGCAAGGACTATTGTTCGGCTATGGGTTCGTTCGTATGCTGTATTGGCCAGGCAGAATAATGCTGAGGATACCAGCCCGTGGGCAATTATTAAAATGATTGCTCCTGAGAATCCTCAGGGGGTTTGGATTAGGATCCCTCCTGCCACTAGTCCTATATGACTTACAGATGAGTAGGCAATTAGTGATTTCAGATCTGTTTGTCGAAGGCAGATTGATCCAGTTATAATAATGCCCCAGAGGGCCAAGATGATGAACGGGTAGGCTAGCTCTTTTGATAAGGGGTCCAGCATCACTATCATACGTATTATTCCATACCCGCCAAGTTTTAGCAGAACTGCTGCTAGTACCATGGATCCTGCTACGGGGGCTTCTACGTGTGCTTTTGGTAGTCACAGATGAACGCCGTATAATGGTATTTTAACTAAAAATGCGATTAGGCAGCCGGCCCATCAAATTATGTGGCCTCAGGAGTCGAGTTGTAGGGGTTGTGAGTACTGGAGCACTAATATTGACAATGTCCCAGTAGACTGTTGAAGGAGAAGTAGGGCAACTAGAAGCGGGAGGGATCCCGCCAGCGTATAGAACAGGAAGTAGGTCCCTGCATTGAGTCGTTCGGTTTGGTTTCCTCACCGGGTAATAATAATAAGGGTTGGGATAAGGGTGGCTTCAAACATAATATAAAATATAATGATCTCTGTGGCGCCGAATGCCATGATTAAGAAAGTTTGTAGTGAGGCAAGGAGTATAATATATGAGCGTTGTCGGCTAATTGGTTCAGGGTTGATATGATTTTGGCTGGCTAGGATTATGAGTGGGAGTAACCAGCATGTTAATACCAGAAGGGGGGTTGATAGCGGGTCCGTGGCCAGGAATATGTTGGAGGAGGCCCATCCGGTTTCGGATGTTCATTTTAGTCATGTTAGACTGATAAGGGCGATCAGGAGGCTATGTGCGGTTGTGGTCGTTCATAGCCACTTAGGGGAAGTAAGTCAAATTGTTGGGAATAGCATAATTGTGGGGATTAATACTTTTAGCATTGTAGAAGATTAAGGTTTTGTAGACGGTCGGTGCCGTGGGTGCGGGCGGTGGCAACTAATAATGCCAGACCGGTGCTTGCTTCACAAGCAGAGAAGGCCAAGAGCAGTATAGGGGCTGTTGAGAATCCTGTGGCCTCGAACTGCAGTGCCCATAAGGCCAGTGCGATAAATAGGGATAATATTATTCCTTCTAAGCATAAGAGTGCGGAGAGTAGATGGGTTCGGTGGAATGCTAGTCCTATTATACCTAAAATAAATGCTGAGCTAAAGCTGAAATGTACGGGTGTCATAAGGGGGTCGTGGAATTAAACCACGATTTTCTGAGCCGAAATCAGAGGTCTTATTTTGGACTAACCCCCTATTCTGCTCATTCTAAGCCGCCTTGAGTTCATTCGTAAATTAGTCCCAGGGTCAGTAAAATTAGGACTGTTGTGGCTCAGAAGAATGTTCCGGTGGGGTTGTGGAGTTGGTCTCCTCATGGTAGTGGGAGGAGGAGGGCAATTTCTAGGTCAAAGAGGAGAAATAGGATTGCTACTAGGAAGAAGCGTAGAGAAAATGGTAGGCGGGCGGATCCTATTGGGTCAAATCCGCACTCATATGGTGATAATTTTTCTGCATCGGGGTTTATTTGTGGTAATCAAAAAGACACGATTGCCAGAATTAAGGATAGGGTTATTGTAATAATTAAGACGGTTATAATTAGATTCATTATCTTTCCTTGGGGTTTAACCAAGACTGTGTGATTGGAAGCCACTTGTACTAACTTTAATACTAGAAAGATTATGAGCCTCATCAATAGATAGACACGTAGAGGAATAGTCATACTACGTCGACGAAGTGTCAGTATCAGGCAGCGGCTTCAAAGCCAAAATGGTGTTCAGATGTAAAGTGGTATTGAATTTGACGTAGAAGACATACTGCCAAGAAGGTTGATCCAATAATGACGTGTAGTCCATGGAATCCCGTGGCCACGAAGAATGTTGAGCCGTAGACTCCGTCTGCGATTGTGAAGGGCGCTTCATAATATTCTATGGCTTGGAGTGCAGTAAAATAGAACCCTAGTAGAATAGTTAATGTTAAAGATTGAATGGCTTGTTTCCGTTCTCCCTCCATAATGCTGTGGTGGGCTCATGTTACTGTAACCCCTGATGCTAGTAGTACGGCTGTGTTGAGGAGTGGCACTTCAAAGGGGTCTAGTGGGGTAATTCCTGTGGGGGGTCAGCATCCCCCCAGTTCTGGTGTAGGTGCTAAGCTTGAGTGGTAAAAGGCTCAAAAGAACCCTAGGAAAAAGAATACTTCGGAGGTGATAAATAGAATTATTCCGTATCGTAGTCCCTTTTGTACTGGGGGTGTGTGGTGGCCTTGGAAGGTCCCTTCCCGGATAATATCACGCCATCACTGGTATATGGTGAGAAGTAGGAGAACTATTCCTAAAGTTATAAGTGTTGTTGAGTGAAAGTGGAATCAGATTGCTAAACCGGATGTTATTAGTAGGGCAGCGATAGCTCCGGTCAGTGGTCATGGGCTTGGGTCAACTATATGATAGGCATGTGCTTGGTGGGCCATTAAACGTTTTCTTGTAAATAAAGGCTTAGAAGAAGTACAAATACATAGGCTTGGATCATTGCTACTGCAACCTCTAATAGTGTAAGCAGAAAGAGTACGGCAGCAGTTAAGATTGCTACTGTTGGTATTATTGGCAGAAGAACAAATACGGCCGTGGCGATGAGTTGAATTAACAGGTGGCCTGCAGTCAGGTTGGCTGTGAGTCGAACCCCCAGGGCTAGTGGTCGGATGAACAAGCTAATTGTTTCGATAATAATTAATACAGGGATCAGTGGAATGGGTGTCCCTTCTGGTAGGAGGTGTCCCAAGGCGACTGTTGGTTGATTTCGTATTCCAATAATCACTGTGGCGAGTCATAGTGGCACGGCAAATCCCATATTGAGCGATAGCTGTGTTGTAGGTGTAAAGGTGTACGGGAGTAGGCCCAACATGTTAGTTGTAATTAAGAAGATTATTAATGAGGCTAATAATAGTGCTCACTTATGTCCTTCTACATTCAGCGGCAGTATTAATTGGTTTGTGAATCGATTAATAAATCATCCTTGAATTGTAATAAGTCGGTTATTAATTCACCGAGATGAGGGGGTTGGGTAGAGTACTCAGGGGAGTGCAATTGCGATCGCAATTAGTGGAATTCCCAGATATGATGGGCTTGCAAATTGGTCGAAGAAGCTTACTATCATGGTCAGTCTCAGGACTCAGTTTTGTGTTTTTCAGCACTTACTGGGGTTAGTTCATTTGGTGAAATATGGTTCAAGATTTTAGTTGGGATAATAGTTAAGAAAATTAATCAGGAAAACACTAAAATTGCGAATCAAGGGCCGGGGGTTAATTGTGGCATTTCACTAGAGGTGGTTAGGAATCACCAATCTTTGGCTTAAAAGGCCAATGCTTTGTCCAATATTTAGCTTCCTAGCGAGGCGTCTTCTAGTATCAGTGAAGATCAGTTTTCAAAGTGTTCTAGCGGTACTGCTTCAACTACGATGGGTATAAAGCTGTGGTTGGCTCCGCAGATTTCAGAGCACTGTCCATAAAATACCCCTGGGCGGGAGGCGATAAAAGCGGTTTGATTAAGTCGTCCTGGGACTGCGTCCATTTTTACACCCAGGGATGGAACAGCTCAGGAGTGTAGTACGTCTTCGGCGGATACTAAAACACGAATTGGGGATTCTATTGGGACAACTATTCGGTGGTCTGTTTCTAGAAGTCGGAATTGTCCTGGGGCAAGGTCTTGGGTTGGTACTATATAAGAGTCAAAGCCCAGGTTTTCATAATCTGTGTACTCGTAGCTTCAGTATCATTGATGTCCTATCGCTTTAATTGTCAGGTGGGGGTCATTAATTTCGTCTATAAGATAGAGAATACGCAGGGAGGGTAGGGCAATTAGTACTAAAATAACAGCTGGTAGAATAGTTCATACAATTTCGATTTCTTGAGAGTCTAAGATATATTTGTTAGTAAGCTTGGTAGACACCATTGCAACAATAATATATAATACTAAGATGCTAATTAGGAGTACAATTATTAATGCATGGTCGTGGAAGTGAAGAAGTTCTTCTATAACGGGTGATGCCGCGTCTTGGAATCCTAGTTGTGTTGGATGTGCCATTAAGCTTTGGGGTAAGACATGCAGGGATTTAACCTACAATTTCACCTTGACAAGGTGATGTAATTTACATTTTACTAATGTCTTTAGAAGAAAGTGACAGAGTGGTTATGTGGCTGGCTTGAAACCAGCATATGGGGGTTCAATTCCTCCCTTTCTCGTTAATTTGATTGAATTTGAACAAATGCTGGTTCCTCGTACGTGTGATAAGGAGGGGGGCAGCCGTGAAGTCATTCTACGTTTGTTATTGTTAGTTCTACAGATAACACTTCCCGTTTAGCGGCAAAGGCTTCTCATAAGATAAATAGGAACATAATAACCGCTACTAAAGAAATTAATGATCCGATGGATGACACTGTATTTCATAGGGCATAGGCATCTGGGTAGTCAGAGTACCGTCGTGGCATGCCCGCTAACCCCAGGAAATGTTGCGGGAAGAATGTAAGATTAACCCCAATAAACATGATCGCGAAGTGAATTTTTGTTCAAGTGCTGTGAAGGGTGTACCCGGTTAGTAGGGGGAATCAGTGCACAAAGGCTGCTATAATGGCAAATACAGCACCCATCGACAGTACGTAATGGAAGTGTGCAACCACGTAGTAGGTGTCATGAAGGACAATGTCAAGTGATGAGTTAGATAGGACAATTCCTGTGAGCCCTCCCACTGTAAATAGGAAAATGAACCCGAGGGCCCATAGTAAGGGTGTTTCTCATTTGATTGACCCCCCATGGAGTGTGGCTAGTCAGCTAAATACTTTTACACCTGTTGGGATCGCGATAATTATTGTTGCAGATGTAAAGTATGCACGAGTGTCTACGTCCATTCCGACAGTAAACATGTGGTGGGCTCACACAATAAATCCTAAAAGGCCGATAGCCATTATAGCTCAGACTATTCCTATATACCCGAATGGTTCTTTTTTGCCTGAGTAGTAGGCTACAACGTGAGAAATAATTCCAAATCCTGGAAGGATAAGAATATAAACTTCGGGGTGCCCAAAGAATCAGAATAAGTGTTGGTAAAGGATCGGGTCCCCTCCTCCTGCCGGGTCAAAGAATGTGGTGTTGAGGTTTCGATCTGTAAGGAGTATTGTAATCCCAGCAGCTAAGACAGGTAATGAGAGGAGAAGTAGCACGGCGGTTACTAGAACGGATCATACGAATAGGGGTGTTTGGTATTGGGAGATGGCTGGGGGCTTCATATTGATAGTTGTGGTGATGAAATTGATTGCCCCTAAAATTGATGAAATACCCGCTAAGTGGAGGGAGAAAATTGTTAGGTCTACTGATGCTCCTGCGTGAGCTAGATTTCCTGCAAGGGGCGGGTATACTGTTCATCCTGTTCCGGCTCCGGCTTCAACACCAGAAGAAGCCAGTAGCAGTAGGAATGATGGGGGCAGTAGTCAGAAGCTTATGTTATTTATTCGTGGGAATGCTATGTCAGGGGCTCCAATTATTAGTGGTACAAGTCAGTTTCCAAACCCTCCAATAAGAATGGGCATTACTATAAAGAAAATTATTACGAAGGCGTGAGCAGTAACGATTACATTGTAAATTTGGTCATCACCTAGAAGCGACCCGGGTTGGCTTAGTTCAGCCCGAATGAGGAGGCTTAAGGCGGTTCCTACTATTCCGGCTCAGGCACCAAATACAAGATAAAGGGTACCAATGTCTTTGTGGTTAGTAGAGAAGAATCAGCGCGTGATTGCCACAGGTAGGGTGGCCGAGTGCTTAGGCGGTGGGTTGTAGCCCCGAAGACAGAGGTTTAAGTCCTCTTCCTATCAGCCCCGTGGTGAAGAACACATTGGATTGCAAATCCGAAGACGTAGACTAATACTCTGCCGGGGCTTTTCCCGCCTCACTGAGGCAGGCGGCGGGAAAAGTAGATGGATGCTCGCTGGCTTGAGCGCTTAGCTGTTAACTAAGAGTTTGTAGGATCGAGGCCTTCCCATCTAGCAAGGCCTTAGCTTAATTAAAGCGTCTGATTTGCAATCAGGAGATGTAAGTTAATCCCTTGTAGGCCTTAATCAGGGACTAGAAGATTTTCACTTCTACTTAGAGCTTTGAAGGCTTTTGGTCTAATATTATCCTAAGTCCCTAGGCGGTTAGTATTAGGATGGCCGGGGTGACTGGCAGTAACCCCAGGGTAGACACGACAAACAAAGCCAGGGGCAAGGAGACTTGGGTCGTTTGGGTCCGTCAGGGGGTGGTTGAGTTGGTTGTGTTGGGGGAGATGGTTAGTGTTATTGCGTAGCATAGTCGCAAGTAGAAGTATAGACTAATTAATGCGGTTAGAGCTATAGTTGTGGCGATAAGGGGAAGGTCCTGTTTTGCCAACTCTTGCAGGATCATTCATTTTGGCATAAATCCTGTGAGGGGCGGGAGGCCCCCCAGTGAGAGCAGAACTAGGGCAGTTGTCGATGCTAGTACAGGGCTTTTCGACCAGGTTGTTGCGAGTGTGCTGATTTTGGTTGCTAGTGACATCTTTAGGGCCAGGAATGTTGCGGAGGTCATAATAATATATGTTGCTAGTGCAATTAGGGTGAGCTGGGGGGCGTACTGGACTACAATAATTATCCACCCTATGTGGGCGATTGAAGAATAGGCCAGGATCTTCCGTAGTTGGGTTTGGTTTAGTCCCCCTCATCCGCCTACCAATGTGGATGTGGCCCCTAATAGTGTTAGCAGTAGCGGGTCGATGGTTTGGGCTGTTTGGACGATTAGCGCGAATGGGGCAAGTTTTTGTCAGGTGGACAGGATCAGTCCCGTGAGCAGATCTAATCCTTGCAGAACTTCTGGTATTCAGAAGTGCACTGGTGCGAGTCCAATTTTAAGTGCTAGAGCGGCCACGAACATTGTACTGGCGATGGGGTTTGATAGGTCGTTGATGCTTCACTCTCCTGTTGCTCAGGCATTTGTTGTGCTCGCAAATAGGATTATTGCCGCCGCAGTGGCCTGGGTTAAGAAGTATTTTGTAGTTGCTTCTACTGCACGGGGGTGGTGATGTTGCGCTATTAGGGGGGTGATTGCCAGTGTATTAATTTCCAGGCCTATTCAAGCCAGAAGTCAATGAGAGCTAGCAAAGGTTAGAGTAGTTCCTAGTCCTAGGCTGGATAATAGGATTGCAAGTACGTATGGGTTCATTGGCGGAGGAGGGATTTTAACCGTCATGTTCGGGGTATGGGCCCGAAAGCTTCATTAGCTGACCCTGCCCATAGAAAGTGGTGTAAAGGAAGCACCAAGAGTTTTGATCTCTTGAGTATGGGTTCAATTCCCTTCTTTCTAGGAACTGAGGGGATTTTAACCCCTGTAAGTCACTCTATCAAAGTGGTCCTTGGGTGCTCAGGCACAGTTCCTCAGTTACAGTTGTGGGGGGAGCCCCGCCAGCGCGATTGGCAGGGCGGTGTGTCACAGCACGAAGGCTAGTGTGAGGGGGAGGAAATTTTTCCAGACTAGGTGTATTAGTTGGTCATATCGAAACCGCGGGTACGAGGCCCGCACTCATAGGAATACGACAGAGAGGAGTGCGGCCTTGGTCATAAGGTTAATTGTTGCAAGTTCTGGGATGCTGGGGATATGTGAGGCCCCCAGGAATAGTACGGCTGAGAGGGTATTTATTAGAAGGATGTTAGCGTATTCGGCCAGGAAAAATAGCGCGAAGGGCCCTCCTGCATATTCTACATTAAAACCGGATACTAGTTCTGATTCCCCCTCCGTGAGATCAAATGGCGCCCGGTTCGTCTCGGCCAGTGTTGAGATATATCATATTGCAGCTAAGGGCCAGGCGGGTACAAGCAATCAAATGCTTTCTTGGGTAACATTAAATGTCTGTAGGGTGTACCCCCCCGAAAAAATAATTACGGAGAGGAGGATTAGTCCTAGGCTAACTTCATAGGAGATTGTTTGGGCCACGGCCCGGAGGGCCCCAATTAATGCATACTTTGAATTAGATGCTCAGCCTGACCCAAGGATCGAGTACACCGCAAGGCTTGATAGGGCCAGGATGAATAAGATCCCTAAGTTAAGATCAGTTACTGGGTGAGGCATAGGTATTGGTGCCCACAGGGTTATGGCCAGGGTTAGTGCAAGCATTGGGGCGGCTAAAAATAGGAACGGAGATGATGTGGACGGGCGAACGGGTTCTTTAATGAATAGTTTTACACCGTCGGCGATGGGCTGTAGCAGCCCGTAGGGCCCTACCACATTTGGTCCTTTTCGTAGTTGCATATATCCTAGCACTTTTCGTTCAATCAGTGTCAGGAAGGCTACTGCCAGAAGTACTGGGACAATGTAGGCCAGGGGGTTGATTAGATGTGTAATTAGGATGTTTAGCATAACTGGGAAGAGGATTTGAACCCCTGGCTAAAAGGGCTTAGGCCTTTCGCAATTTACCATGCTCTGCCACCCCAGTATGTCCTTATTTTGGCCGGCTGGGATTTTGGCTCTCCCTTTACTTTATTTATTTGTTTTCATAAATTAGGGGTGGGGCGTGCTTTAAGTATGGGCCCCCCTTTTCCGATCCTTTCGTACTAGGAAAAGTAGCGTTACAGATAGAAACTGACCTGGATTGCTCCGGTCTGAACTCAGATCACGTAGGACTTTAATCGTTGAACAAACGAACCCTTAATAGCGGCTGCACCATTAGGATGTCCTGATCCAACATCGAGGTCGTAAACCCCCTCGTCGATATGGACTCTGGGAGAGGATTGCGCTGTTATCCCTAGGGTAACTTGGTTCGTTGATCGGCTTTGTTGCCGGATCATATTTGGTCAGATGTTCTGTGGCTTAGAGATGTCTCTCTTAGCTTTAGGAAGTTTTCCCAGTCCACTTGGAGGCTTTTCTCTCCTCCGTGGTCGCCCCAACCGAAGGTAAAATATCATATTCCACAAGGTTTTTGCTTTTTATTAAGTTGCTTGACGTGGTTGAGTTTTGTACCTTAAGCTCCAAAGGGTCTTCTCGTCTTGTATTATTATACCCGCTTCTGCACGGGTAGATCAATTTCACTGACTTGAAAGGGGAGACAGTTAAGCCCTCGTTTAGCCATTCATACAGGTCTCTATTTAAAAGACAAGTGATTGCGCTACCTTTGCACGGTCAAAATACCGCGGCCGTTGAACTTGTGGTCACTGGGCAGGCTGGACCTCCTATACTTGGTTATGTTGCAGGAGGCGATGTTTTTGGTAAACAGGCGAGGCTTGCGTTTGCCGAGTTCCTTCCTTTTCTTTTAGTCTTTCCTTTAATGGCACTCCAGTGTGGGGGTAACGATGGTTTGGTTGTGTGGTTTTCTTGGCTTTATTTGTAGTTCACATTGCTCTCTTGGGTTGAGTTCGTTAATTGCCAATGGTGGGTCCGATTTGGCTTACACTTGTGCTTGGAGAAGGGCAGGCCTTCTTGTTACTCATTTTAGCATAGTCTCTTCCATGTAGACATGGATTGGCCTAATAGTATTTAGGGGAATAAGATTTTTTGTCAGGATAATAAACTTCTCTCTGTCTGAGCTTTAACGCTTTCTGTTTAGGTGGCTGCTTTTAGGCCCACTAGAACAGTATATTTTATGTATTATGATCTTTATCCTCCTGTAAAGGTTGTGTCCTTTGTTAAAGGGGCTGTACCCCCTTCAACTAACTCTCGTGTATTTCTCTTAGTCTTATTTTTATTTCGATCGGAGGAGTGCGAGGCTGAACTTCTATTCATTTCTTAGGCAACCAGCTATCACCAGGTTCGGTAGGTCTGTCACTTCTACCCGGAGTTCTTCCCACTCTTTTGCCACAGAGACGGGTTGGCCCTTAATAGGCTGTCTCGGGGTAGCTCACTTGGTTTCGGGGTTTCAAACTAAAGGTCTCTTTGCTTGGGTGTACTGGCTAAATCATGATGCAAAAGGTACAAGATTTAATCTTTGCTTTTTTGTGCTTATATGGGTTGTTTCATTTCTCTTTCAGCTTTCCCTTGCGGTACTATTTCTATTGCTTTGGTGGGACCTTTTCCGTCTCCCGTACTCAGGTAAGAGAATGGTTTAGTTTTTGGTGTTAGGCTTATTTTATTTTATTTACATTGTCTAGTTATTGGGTGGTTAAGCTAGCTGTTTGGCTCAGGGTGATCCAGTTTGCATGGATGTCTTCTCGGTGTAAGTGAGATGCTTGACTGACTCAGCCACGCCCTGGGTTTGATCCAAGTGCACCTTCCGGTACACTTACCGTGTTACGACTTGCCTCCCCTTGTCAGTGCTAACATATTAGGTATTTTCGATGCGTTTAGACAGGGGAGAGTGACGGGCGGTGTGTACGCGTCTCAGAGCCGGGTTCAAAGGGACACTCTATTTCCCTTTTACTATTAAATCCTCCTTCAAGCACTGTTTCATGGTGCATGTTCGTAATATTCTATAAATAGAAAATGTAGCCCATTTCTTCCCACCTCATACGCTACACCTCGACCTGACGTTCTGGGCTGTGCCCATCTTGCTTACTTTTATACCCTTCACAGGGTAAGCTGACGACGGCGGTATATAGGCTGGGGTGACTAGAAGTGGTGAGGTTAAACGGGGGTTATCGGTTCTAGAACAGGCTCCTCTAAGGGGGTCTGAGACACCGTCAGGTCCTTTGGGTTTTAAGCTAATGCTTGTAGTACCCTGGCGGACATCTAATTGTAGTTGGATGTCTGAGTTTACGGCTGAGCATAGTGGGGTATCTAATCCCAGTTTGTTTCTCAGCTTTCGTGGGGTCAGGTGAGTTTATTAAAGCTACTTTCGTATATAGGGCCTCGGACACCTAGAAGCGTATGACGGCCAAGGGGCCATTTGGCTTTATCTTATTTATCCTTAACCACCCTTTACGCCGTTATAATATCAACTAGGGCCTCTCGTCTAACCGCGGTGGCTGGCACGAGTTTTACCGGCCCTCTTAACACTAACTGAGTCAAGTTTTCACTCATGGCTTAATGTTTATCACTGCTGAATTCCCTTGGGGGTGTGGCTTGGCTAGGCGTCTTGGGCTAATGTTTGTGCCTGATGCCCGCTCCTCGTCCCCGGGAAGGGGGATTGAGGGCATATTCACTGGGCTGCGGAGACTTGCATGTGTAAGTTGGGTTAGAGCTGATAGTAAGGTCGGGACCATGCCTTTGTGCACGCGGAGTTTCTTAGGACCCATCTTAGCATCTTCAGTGCTATGCTTTATATTAAGCTACGCTAGC